CTAATCTTTTTTGCTATTACTCTAAATCGTATATAGTGTAGGTATAGATATTGTTTTTTCGAAGTCCATTAGTTTGAGTCGCGCCTATATTTCCTTTGTCGAAGCGAAAAAAAAGACTTTTTCGAAAACTAGTCAATGGTGGCCCTCCATGGATTCACCTATATAAGCCGCGGCTAAAGTTGCAAAAATAAGAGCTTGGATACCACTTGTAAATAATCCAAGGAACATGACAGGGATAGGAACCACTAACGGTACTAACGAAACAAGAACAACAACTACTAATTCATCAGCTAATATATTTCCAAACAGGCGAAAACTAAGTGATAAGGGCTTTGTGAAATCTTCTAAGATGTTAATAGGTAAAAGGATTGGAGTTGGTTGAATATATTTCCCGAAATAAGCTAACCCTTTTTTAGTAAGACCCGCATAGAAATATGCCACTGACGTGAGTAAAGCCAAAGCAACCGTAGTATTTATATCATTAGTGGGCGCGGCTAACTCCCCGTGAGGTAATTGTATGATTTTCCAAGGTAAAAGAGCGCCCGACCAATTAGAAACAAAAATAAAGAGAAACATAGTTCCAATAAAAGGAACCCAAGGGCCGTATTCTTCTCCAATTTGAGTTTGACTCACATCTCGAATGAATTCAAGGACATATTCGAAGAAATTCTGAACGCCGGTCGGAATGGTTTGTGGTTTCCGAACAGCTAGCGCAGCGGAACCTAATAAGATAGCAATTACAACCCACGAAGTAATCAGTACTTGGCCGTGAACTTGGAAACCCCCGATTTTCCAATAGAAATGTTGGCCTACTTCCACACCGGATAGCTCGTATAACCCTTTTAGTATGTTGGTGGAACCTGATAAAAGATTCATATTGCTCTCTGACAAAAAGAAAACTTTAAACGAAATTATTTTGATTCAACCATCTTTTTCTTGACTTAACTACTTGAATCGTATATTTGGAATACCAACTAATCACACTCTATAGCCCAGTTCTTTTTATCTCGTTTTTGAGATTCAGAAATAGTAAGCGATTCGATAAATCTATGAGGGTTCCGAAACGACATAAGTTTTTTTTATTCTTATTAATTACGGATTTTTTAGAGACTCAGAACGGCCCTCACGAATTGCGAATACTAATTTGTTAAGAATAAATCGGAGGGAAGAGATAGAATCATCATTCGCTGGAATCGAAATATCTGCGAGATTGGGGTCACAATTTGTATCGATTAAACAAATTGTTGGAATTCCTAAAGTGATACATTCCCGAAGGGCCGTATATTCTTCGTGCTGATCAACAACGATTACAATATCGGGTAAGTCTGTCATATATTTAATCCCGCCAAGATATCTTTGCAAGTGAGATAATTGTCTTTTCAAGATGGCCGCATCTCGTTTCGGAAGACGATCCAATCTTCCTGTTTTTTGTTTGGTTCTCAAGTCTCTAAACTTCTGAAGTCTCGTTTCTGTAGTCGACCAATTCGTTAACATCCCGCTGAGCCATTTTTTATTAACATAATGACACCGAGCCCTTATTGCAGCCCGTAATACTGAATCAGCTGCTTTTTTTTTAGTGCCAACAATTAAGAATTGTTTTTTCCTACTGGCTGCATCAAAAACCAAATCACAAGTTTCTGATAAAAAACGAGCAGTTTTAATAAGATTTGTAATATGCCTACCTTTGCGCTTTGCAGAGATATAAGGTGCCATTTTAGGATTCCATTTTCGAATATCATGGCCAAAATGAACTCCCGCTTCCATCATCTCTTCCAAATTTATGTTCCAATATCTTCTTGTCATTTCTCCCCACACTCCTCCCTCTTTTTATTTTTTTTTTTCAAAAAACAATAAAGAGACGAGGTACCCTGAAAAAAAATTGTTCCGATGGAACCTTCCCTTCTACCAGAGATTGGCCCGAAAGATAGGGCCAAGCCATTCTTCTTTTCTATTCATTATTATTTGGATTACTCTTACCAAATCAAATGACTGGATCAAATCCAAATCTAGATCCTTTTAAAATCAAAAGGGTGAATCTGCTCTTAGGAATCATTAAATACTAGAAATGATTGTTCTGATGTATCGTGGAAATTCTTTGAAAGGAAAGAATCAAATAAGGTTTTGTGGTGAAATAAAATATCTCTCATTTCCCCCTCGAATAGATTCTTCTCTTTTATTTCCAAGGGAAGATGCTTATGTTGCCTTGGAGGGTGCACTAATCCTTTGCCTTTGAATCCAGTACCAACCGGTATCATTCCCCCCAGAACAACGTTCTCTTTCAGGCCTTTCAACCAATCGATACGACCCCGGAGAGCCGCTTTTGCTAAAACTCGAGCCGTTTCCTGAAAACTCGCTTCAGATATGAAACTTTGAGTATTCAGAGACGCTCTGGTTATTCCCAATAAGACAGCTCGGTAACAGATCGCTTCTTCCAAAGCGCGTCCCATTCGTTCCGCTCGCAACAATCCAACGAGTTCTCCGGGTAAAAAAACATTAGACAGTCCGTCTTCTGAAACCAACACTTTGGAGGTTATTTGACGGACAATAATTTCGATATGCCTATTATGTATCTGCACGCCCTGGGATCGATAAACCTTTTGGATCTTATTAACTAAAGAGATACGACTTTGCACTATAGTTAGCTCAGCACCAATCAAGAATCCCCAAGGAATTCCAAGAATTCTTATTATACATTTGTTCCAACCCTCCACCCTCTTTTTGAGATTCATTGATATTGAAGCAATTGAACGCACTTCTAACACCTGTTCCACTTTTGGAAGACCTTGCGTTATATCACCAGATCTTGATTTTTCATAGATAAATGTAACTAATGTATCTCCTTTAGAAAGCATTTTCCCATAATGACCATGCACAGTTGCCCCTGGGGTAGCCAAAAAGGGCTTAGCCGATCGTATTATTACAGAGTCAACTTGAACAATTAGAACTTGACCCGATTTTAGATGCGGTCCTTTTTTGGCTATCCGTACATTTTCACAAATAAACTGCCCAAGACTAATGATTGTAGATGACTTTTCACAACAAGTGTAATGCAAAAAATCCCAATTTAATTCAAATGGATTCAAAATGATGTTCTTGCACGGATCGGGCTTCACAATTTTCCCATTTTCATCCATTACAAAATATTGAAGTACTTGAAAAGTCGGTTTCAAATTGTCAAGTTGGAAATAGTTAGTTACCAAGATCTGATTAGAAGTTATTAAATGTGAAAATGAATAAAAATTCGCAATTTGAAGATCTGTTCCTAAAGGACCCAACAATTTCCTAGTTGAAATTAGGGGGTCCTTGTGACTGAATTCTTTTATCACATCGGGAGACTTTACAGCGTTGAATGGACCTAGTCGCGAACAAGAACAATTGGATGCTGACAAAATTATCAAAGATTGGCATTCGTTATTTTGATTCAACAACGTATGGATAGTTCCTTGATGTTGGGTAAGGGATTCTCGAATCCTTGAGGAATAAATGGAAGAAAAGGGGTTGATCCTGGTGCGATCTGATTCACTCTCGGAGATCAACCCTGAACCCGATAGATCATTCCTTTTGATAGTATACGAAATAGGCGATTTTGCTAAGTCGATTCTTAGAAAATCTTGAATCAAACCATTTGTCCTTATTTCAACAAAGGAAGCACGGGCCTCGTCGCTAGAAGAACTTTTTTTGTCTTGGTCCCAATTCAATACTAAACAAGTCCGAACTAATTGAATACCTGTCTCCGAACTTGCCCGAATTAGCATGCCGTTTCCATAAAAGATATAATTGACAATTTGAAGTTGTACATTATCCCTTTCTTGCAGTATATCCGGGGGTAAAAGTCTTACTAAATTTATCCCATCCGTTATTTCGTATGTGATTACAGGTCGAACTAAAACAAAATAGTTTCTCTTGGTAAGTGTGAGCCGTTGGATATAGAGCCATTTTTTGTCTTCCTTGGAATTTCTCTTTCCTGTTCTTGGTGGTATCAAAACGCCACTATGTTGGGAGATCTTTGCTGTCTTTCCAGGAAAATGGATATCTCCAGGAAAGATTCTAAGTTCAATTCTTTTTTTTTTTCTCTCCACTCGGACTAACCCGCCCACTCGGCTTCTTGTCTTTAAAGTGATTGGTGTATCTCCTCCAATAATACTATTGTTTCGTACCAGTATCGAAGAAGATTCGGGTAAGAGATGCACTTCCTCGGGAATAAAAAAAAATCGATCGACTTTTATTGGGTCTTTTGTCTTTAATTCCGTGACTCCCCCATACTCAATGAAATCCTCTTTTTTGACGATTGACTGCATTTCGACTGTTTCATATTTAGTAATTCCCGAGTGCTTTCTTCTATATTGCGGATCATCTAAATATGCAAGAATACTGTTTTTACGGAAAATCCCATTGATCGGTATTTCAATTGAGATCCCCAAAGAGGGTGTTAGTTCGTTCTCGCGTTCTTGAATCGTTTGGAGTGGGATGATGAATCGATTTCTTCGCCGCTTTGCCAATAAATCAGAATTCTCGTCGAGAATGGCCGTATATCTGAGATTACAAAGACCCGTTATGATTCGATTACGTTCTGAAGAATTAGGAATCCCACCCCCCTTTTTCCCAGAACACTCCAACCTAAAAAATTTGGGTCTCGCTTGATTAGTAGTTCCTGAGGGGTTCAAAATAGATCTTCGTTTGCTAGAAAGAGAATGAGCGTTCATTTGATCTTGATCCTTGTGAATCGAAAGGGAGACGAGACTGGATCTCCATGGCTCCCCTAATAAGATCCATAAATGACTTGTTTTTGGTAAGAGATGAACATTCCCATATGTAAATTCCGATGCATGATATACATCGGTATTCCAATGCATTTCGCCCTCTGAATCAGAATAAATATGTTTTCGAACCTTCTCTTTAACACTCAAAGTGGCTGTTCCTGCGCGCATCTCAGCAATTACTTGCTCTGATTCTACATATTGATCATTTTGAACTAAAAGAAAACTTTTGGACGGAATACG